ATGGGTACTATTGGGTCGGGTGAATTCAATAATAGACGCCTGGTGGCATTCCAGCTTTCCTTCTCCTTTCAGGACCTATCCGAAAGAGAATCCAGTACTTCTCGGTCGTGAATATCTGAATAGGGCGAACCGCCCCGTGGATATCTTTGCTTCGGAACAAAACAATTAGAATTAGGCTCGGGAAAAAGGTTAAACGGGAAAATAGGATTCAGCTGAACCAACCGTAAGGCTTACTCCTGAAAAGGAATCTCAACCAGCATCTTGCCTAACAACTGAAACTCATTCAAGAGGAGCAATTGGAGCTTCCTCGATTCTATTAGATTCTGTGTAGAGCTGCTTTCTTTGGGCTTAAAAACTTGTACCCCGAATCAACAACTTCCCCTAGAGTTTAAGCCCTTGCTTGATTGGAATGCTATTTCACCACTCATTCACTCGGTCGAAACCATAAACTTAGCCAATTCATCTGCTCGTGGAAGGCTAACTACTTTTTCTTTTGCTCATGATCCAAAAGACTAAACAAACCCGCTTAAGACCCGTAAGATCAATCCCTGAATATGCTTGCTTTTTAGCTGTTGTCATGGTTGGTGTTGATGCTGCTTTATAGGTTTCACTCGAAAGGGTACAAAGCAATCGATTTCAAAGCCGAAGTTGCTTAATCGAATCCGTGTCGTTTATTGGTTCGACTGGTTGGGGAGCAAAGTAGCCTTTCTTAGAAGAGGCGAAAGATACCGCTGAACTTATAGGCTCAGAGTGCGAGAGTCGGAGGTTCATAATCTTTACTTTACATCGCCTTTGACTTTCTAGTTGACTAATAGTCAGACTAATTGCATGCCTGCGCTTCCAACGAGCTATTCGCCTAACAAATCGGAACAAACCAAGTCTCAAGCAAGGAGGCAGCACGGTCGAGATTCTCTTTGTGTTCTGTTGGGGTGTACTTCCGGGAACAGGTGGTACATAGAAAAGGGGTTAGTTCAATAGCTGATGGTTCTATTTGAAAAACTGGTTCGGGCAGGAAATTCAGTCAGATTAGGCGATCAGCAGCTCACCTTTTCTAGATAGCGAGTCCCATAAGGGGTTGTTCGCTTACTCAGAGGGAGAAAAAGAAGCATTAAATTCTGAATAGGAATCTCGAAAGATAGAAGAAACAGCTTTTCAGACCAGACACCTCAAGCAAATCAATAAGAGAAATCCCGAGCAAGAGCCGGTAAAGAGCACTTAAGCCTTGCGTTTAGCAAGGAGATGGTGGAAAAAGACGAAGATGACTCCGCTTTCCGAAGTGCTTTTAAGTGTAGTACGGAAGGAGGGATTGACTAGTCGTCAAGCCCGAATGTAAAGGTAGGAAAAACCATTCTTGTGAGAACGAAGGCTCTGACAAGACCATTAGGTTTTTTCAATTTATTCAGAAAAGAAACGAAAGACAAGAATAAATCCTTGCTTACGAAAAAAAAAGAAAAATATCAAATAGACCAAGATCCAATTTCGGAAATTTATAGGTCTTCATTCTTAATAAGACCTTCACTCGCCCTTTCGCCTTAGCTGAATCTATTTATTGCCAGTGAGCTACGCCTTGAGAGAGTTGTTCTTGTCGCTTTCGAGATAGACAGACAGGGGAATTAGATAGGAGCTCATTTGAAGATTTAAGGGATGTAGATGAAATTCATTTTATTGGTAAGTAAGCTTTTGTTAGGGAAACCCCTAAACTAGATTTCTTCTTTCACTCATAGTGTGAGGATTCCCCCTTGTATACCCCACCCCATAGTCTAGGAAAGGGAGGCACCCGTGTTGGGCAGCCATCATCCTCGGATCCGGAATCCCACTTGTCCCGGGCAACCGCGCGCGGTCGAACAGGAGGTGCAAAAGCATCTCTTCGAGGAAGTAAAGGAAAAGAAAAGAAGATTAGCCGACCTGATAGATCCCCTCATTAAGGAGGAGGCGGGGAGGCATTTTCCAAATATCAAGAAGCTGCCTTCGCCTACCGACGTTGTCGAACTGCTAATCAGCAAAACGGGTAGGGCTACGAAGGTGGGCGGGATCGATCAAAGAGTTCAGAAACAAAGAAATAGTTGAGATAGTTTCTCAAATTACCCTGATTCTCGAAAGCGGTCTAGTCTCTTTCTTCTATCTTATTGAATGTGGTTAAGCCCGGTAGATGAAACGTAAAAGAGGATTATTGAGTTCACAGTTCTAGAACCATTAAAAGAAATAAATCAAAGCATGAATCATTTGAACTCTCAGGTTTCCTTGAATGAATGGAAATGGGTGTTCATTATGATTAGATGATTCTTCGATGAGGAGTAAAAGTCTTTACCTCCGGTTCTTACTCAACAGCTAGAAAAATAGCTGGTGCTATTACTTCTCAAGCTTCTAAAAGATATTCCTTTTTCACCACTTCGACTTACTAAGAATCTACTGCGGACCCTATGAGGGAATTAAGGTTCTTTCTTCCGAGTGTAAGACGCACAGGCCAAAGACACGGGCGCGAGAGGAACTACCATCCAATCCACCAGCCGACCTCTCCTATCCGCAAGCAAGAGAGGAAAGGGTGATAACACGCTATCACCTGAAAGAGAAGCCAGCTAATGAACTACCAGCAAGAGCTAAGGTGATTGCTATGGTAAGGCAAGAAGGTGATTCAACTACTGAGATCAATACAAGGACACGAGAATAAGGGATGGTATGGGAATTACGGCATTCCAACCCAAGATACTCCGATGAATGGGGCGAGAGAGATCCTTCTTCAAAGAACCTAAAGGCCAATAAATCTAGAGACAGGCTAGCAACAGGCTCTGAAAGACCTAGCTCAACAGAAGACTTAGCTGCTTCATATGATGAGATTCGGGGCTATACTATCAGAACAAAACCAACCCCCTCGCTTACTCAAGCAGATGCATAAAAGGTAGGCTCGACTTAAACAACCGAAAGAGTTATTCTCGTTCTCGTAAGGAGGGAAATGACAGGTGATAGCATCTTTCTAAACGTACGTATTACATCTTTATTAAATGATGAGGTCTTAGCGACTAGAAAGAAATGAATTTCAGTTCATCATCGGGATAGCCCTACCTTACCCGACCTTTAGCGCATATAGATTTTCAAACCCCTAAAGAAAAGGTTTCAGACAAGCAAGTGAAGGGAAGAATAGAACAAAAAGTGTCTGTCTATGCAATAAAGACCTTAAAAACCGATAGAGCGCCTCTTCGACCATCTAATGGAAGAGAAGAGATAGTAAGCCCTTCAACAGCGGCGAAAGCCAATTAAATCGATCACACTTCCGTTCCGGGTCTTGCACAAAGAAATAGAACATGCTATCCAATCAGAGCCTTAAACAAACTCAACTCAAGGACTAGATGAAAGAAAGGGATTTTCTCATATTCGGAATAGAAAGAGTTGATAACTTTACCTTTTACTAGAAAAAGTTCTATTTGAATTCTCTTGCTCTTGCTTGGCCCTTTTGCCTGTGAAATGGCAAGCTTTCCCTCACTCTACCGCCTAGAACAATCGGTTGAACCATAAATGGAATCTCGATCTGAATCAATATTTGATGAGGGTTCGGAGTTGAGATTCTCAGATTCTTCTGGTAGTTGGGATGAATTTCTTCTATTAATTATCTACTGAATCGAATGCAAGTGAATAGGAAGGCAAAGCTGCTACCGCAATCGCCATAGCCAATTCCACCCTCTCTACCTTTACCCTTACCGAACTATACTTCAAGGAATGATCCCCTTCGTAATGAATGGCGGTCTACTTCTTACCCTCTAAGCTCAAGGCAAGGAATCCTAGCATTTGAATCTGGCTTCTGTCCCAGTTCTGTAAAAAAAGGGATGTCTCATCCGGTCTAGCTAGAATCCGAGTTGATAGAAGAACATGCTTTATTATATCGGCATATCGCTTCAGATTCCTATTTCTTGGGGAAGTAGGAGATTAGGATTCCGAGTTAGACTTTTCTAGCTCTCGAAAATAAATGCTAAAGCAAGAAAGCACTTTCACGCAACAAGAAGGAATCGTTCTAACAACCCGAATCTAGAAATTTGCATGAATTGAGAACTCGGCTCTGAGAAAGCAGCTTTTTCAACTTCGGGTAAAGCAATCTCCTCCATCTGGTCTGTCTACTCTAGGTCCCAATAGACTGATCCGTAGTCTTTCCATTCCAACTCTCGCCGCTAGGGACCTCATCTCACCTTCTTCCTTTGCTCTTTCCCTTTCCGAATATGAATCTGCTTGTCTTGGCTTTCAGGTGATAGCAGGTTCTCGCGGATTATCTTATCTTTCCCAGTTGAATAGCCAGGTCTGTTAGAGCCTATCGTTCGGTCCTCTCCAGCAAGAGCTAAGGTCTCTCCTGCTAAGCCTTTTCCTAAGAGCTTGTTAATAGAAAGGTATACAGAATGTGCGCAACCAGAAAGAAAACTAATACCGCAATGGGGAAGTCAGTCGGACTACCAGTTTTCAGCTCATTAAAATCAGGCTTTCTTCAAACCTCTCGAAAGGTGTCTACTCGTGGGATATAAAGAGTTGATCACTTTAACCCGTAAAAATAGACATCGAGTTGGTTTCACTAATAAATTGAATGAAAAATCGTTAAAAAGTAAGCTTTTGACTTTGCTTATTAGGAGTAAGCCCATTTTATAACATATCGTGATGGAAGTTAGGAATGCCTTTCGATTGAGTAGAGGTCTCATAGATTGCTCGCAGCGCGTATCGACTGCAGTTCAAGAATAAGCTCCTACTGAATAATGCCCCGAATCAGACCAACTTACCATTCTAGGGGGGGTGGGAAAGCCCCAGACTTCCTAGACTCGTGCGGTGGGAATGGAAAAGAGGCAGGCCCTATTTACAAACTTCGGCTTAAACCTATCTATCATCAGGCAAGTTGAGATAATCGATTGCTGAAGAGATTTCTTTTAGGTAGGTACCCGAGAAAAGGGATTCAGCTTCGGAGCTTGGCGCAATGAGGTAGATTCCGCTGTTGAGCTATTAACGTGAGATCCTGATCGTCTTCTCAGAAAATCCTCTCTCTAAGCGTAAGAAAGAAGTGGGGCTCAATCTCTTTCTTGATTTGGCATGGAATTCAGAGACTTCTTCACCCATCAACTCATTCAACTGGACCAGAAACAATTTGCTTATAAACATCATCTTCTTCCATAGAAAGGGTGGACATGATGGTATCATTCGGCGGATCACTTGTATGAGGGAGAGTGCTTTGCCATTCCATACTTTGATTGTGTTGTGATTCCCCAGTAACCTTAGGTTTAGTTATAGGAACAAGGGAAAGTTGTGGAATCGGAGGCTTGGAGAGATTGGGAGTTGGTGGGGGGAGGAGGGGAAGAGCTTTAGTTTGAGTAGGGCATACCATGGGGGTAGGGGCTGGTGTAGGTTCATTTGGAGACGCTGCTCTCGAATTATTAGAAGTCTGACCCGGCCCAGAGGGGAGATGGCTAGGCCCAATATGTGAATTATGGGCTGGTAAATTTGAAGAAGTCCCATTATGTAAAGCAACTTTTTTCCCACATTTACCATCTTTAGGAACTGATACTTTAGGCTCTTTCCCACCCGAATCTCCTTGAGAGCGGGAATTTTGCGAATTGACTCCTTCCTCAGAAATAGGGATGTCAGTTTCAATAACTTTATCCCCTAGAATTGAGAAATGCTTATTCCCACAGCTGATTCACTAGCTGCCCCTATTCCCATCCGTCGGGCACGTTTTTGAGCCAGAATCCAAGGTCCGTAAACTTCGGACGGTGTCACAGGGTCAGGCTGTTTTGGTGTAGCTGTCGCCGGTGAACTTTGGTTTGCCGGAGGAGACTTATTGAGGTCGGGCATACTCGCTTTCTCACCTTGTTTTAGTAAACAATTTTCAGCTCTATGACCAACAATACCACAGTAGAAGCAAAGAGTATGGAGACCATCATACTCAACCTTTTGAATTCGATTTCCGACTCTCACTTTCGAAAGTAATGGTTTTGTATCAGTTTAGAATTAGCCAGTTATTCAATTGTTTAGACAAAGACGGGCGAGATATCAAGACTACACGCCACTAAATGCACCAAGGGCGGAAGTGTTAAATTACATCAATAATCAACTCCCAGACAAGGTCAGTCTTCCACCACCCATGAGAGGCGACCCATCTAAGCGAGTCCAATAAGAACTTCGTCAATAGCAAGTTTTCTCCCGAACATAGCTAAATTGGAGGATGACACTGGGGATCGTTCTTACTTAAAGAAATTCCCATTACTTGAGCTGGTAACCCCAAAATCGATGATTCTTGGACACTTACTTACAGATTTCATTCAAATGCTACCTACGTGAATGCTAGTCGAATCCATATGCCCAACATAAGCTTATCAGCGAACCATTCGTCCTCTTTCTTCTACGCTATTAGAATCTGCATCCCTCTCATCCGCTTTCGGGTATGGAGTTGAGAGAGAAGCAGCTTTCGAAGGAGCTCTTCCCTTTGATAGATGTGGCACTTGAGGGGATGAAATGAAAAGCCAACTCTAAAGCTTACCAATAAAATTCATCTGCATCTGTCAGGTTTGAGGTTTTAGTCTTTCCTGAACGAACTTACTTTCATGAGGCAACTAACCTGTCTGGCTGAAAGACTGATTCTCGTGAGTAGAGTAGTTCTATCTCTCAATCGAGTTACTCAATCGAGTTAAGGGATTGAGCTATTTCTTGCTTCGGGCAGGAAATTCAGTATTAGATTGGGATTCATTCTTGGATCCCTCTTCGGTTGAAGACTAATTAGTTGGACAAGAAAATACATAAGAAATGCCGAGCCCGTTCATGAAGATAGCAAAGGTTCTGGAAGAGCGGTTACGGCTAGCGAGTTCGATAAGATTGGTTCTTCCGGTACAACTCCTACCTATTCTTGAATAGGCAAGGAAACTTAGATAGACAAAAAGAGTGTGGAATAAAGGTAGTTGTTGTTGTGTATGGGCGGATAGGGGTCCAGTTGCTAACGGGAATTGGTAGTTTGGCTAAGCGAAAGTAAAGTGCTTATACGGTCGATAGGATTCTGGTGAACCGAGAGGCTTTGAGGCTGATGCAGGAAGTTCTAAGCGTAGAAGAATTGTACCCACAGTAGGAACCATTCGAAGTCAAGCCCCAAAAGCTGGAATCATTTTTATCTCGAACATCAGGAATATAGACTGCCCTTATCTCTTCTACCTTATCATGAGGCAAGTAAGGGCTAAACATATCAAAATTCCAGTGACCATTTGGGAGTAGAAAGGTGTCAACCTTAGCAGAATATAAATGGTCAGGAAGAGTACCTATCACACTATCCAACAGCCTGCTCGAGCCAATCCACCAATCTAACCAGAACCTGATCGAGTTGCCATTCCCCACTCTACAGCGGATACCACGTTCAATAGCACCCCTCGTGTTGAGAATTCCCCGCCAGGTAGAAGAACAAACTGCAGGTTTTGGCACCTTCAAGAACTCCCTTATATCAATCCTTCACGTTGTCTATTTTCCAGCAAAGACTTGCTCGTTTATGGCATCCCTCTGATGATACTGAGATCATCGATCTAGGTTATGGGTACTACATAGTGAAGATGGAAAGAAAATTTCCGGCCTTCTATGGCTTCATTAGGGAAAAATGCGGGTTGGATCCGACTACCGGAATTAACAATTTCATAGATCAATGCTGAACTATTGAAGGAGATTGGTGATGACATTGGAAAACCTATAAAACTCGACACAAAGACCAGTCTGGCAGTAAGGGGAAAATTCGCTAGGATTTGTTTTGAGGTTGATCTTTCTAATGCCGTTGGTAACTAGAGTTGAAGTGGGAAATCTCTCACAGGCAATTGAGTATGAGGCACTCCATACCCTTTCTTTCTCTTATGGAATTGTTGGTCACCATATGGATAGATGCCCATCAAAGCCGATAGCTCCTGCTACACAAACTGACAATGTCGACAAGGGGGAAGCCGTTGATGGAGGTCAATCGAGTAGGGAAGTAATGCCAACTAAGCAAATTTATGGGACATGGATGCTAGTGAAGCGGAAGTTTAGAAAAGGGTCAGGTTAGAAAGGGAAGCAAGAAGCAGGAGGGATTAATTCGGACTCCAATAAGAGGTTTCTTGCTCTTGGTTCCATTGATAGATAATATGGAGGAGGAAACATCGGGTATAAAGGAGAATGTTGTGGCTTGGAGTAAGGGGGTGAGGAAAGATAGAGAGTATTTGCCATTTAAGGAATATAGGGAGAAGGTGCAGCAAGAGAAATCAGTTATTGATTCGTAGTCACAAGATTTTGTTAAGGAGACAGAATTTGATGATGCCCTTACACATGATAAAGAAACCCCTCATACAGTTAGGGGGGAATCTTCCCATGCCCTTGCCCAAAACACTAATACTTCGGCTTCTTTGGGTACCCCTGGTAGTCACCGAAGACATTTTGTTAATCAGAACTCATCGAGGAAGAAAGATCTTTTGAAGTCCGGTCTTGTTATCAAGAAGACGTTGTTAAAGCTAAAAAATCCAAAGAATCCCAATCTTGGCAGCCTAAAACTACTTCTTCTATGCCTGCTGTTGCGGCTTTTCATGGTGCTTGCGTGCCTTATGGGCCTAATCCCGACCCTAAAGTTTTGGCAGCCATTCTTGACACTGCTTTACAAGATTCCAGTATTGTAAATAGAGTGGATGCTCCTGAAAAGACTTTGTTGGCTTTTATTCCAACCCCGCCACCATCAGCTAAAGACTGACGAAACCTTATTTTTTAATCTCATATCGGATGTTAGAGAGTCCATCTTGCCTAAACAGTATAGGCAATAGCACTTTCACATTACCGGACCAAAAGGAAGAGGCTTTCATAAGCACTTACTAGGCGAAAACCCTTGTTCTCAAGCCTGAGGAGCTACCTATTGTTTCTACCCCTATCGCCTATTCTGATTCATCTGCCTCTTTCTTTGGGGATGGTGGCAGATATGGGATAGCTAGCTGCACCATAAGACCAGTTCCTAAGACTAGAAGGTACAGTAAAAGGCTAGTTTCCCAGTTTCATGATTGCTTGTATGTAGTTCCGGTGGAGAAAAGATCGTATTTTTCGACTCAAAGTCAAAATAAGATCGGCTTTGAACCATCTCCTGTTCTCACTTGAAAGGCGGATACCGTCCCCTCGTCTTTGTTCGGCTTGGATTCAATAGTAAGGTTGCTCGCTCTTTCTTATCCGAAAGCAGCATGGGTTTTAGGACAGTAGCCATTTGTTGGATCATAGCCTGCATCAACTCTTTCAAGAAAGAAAGAAGATATTTCTCGAATGCGCTCTCCTAAACGAATTAACTCTCAAACAAATTCTGAGATAGTCATAATCAACTCCTCCGAGAGGCGAAGAAGCATCATAGTAAGTCTTTGAGTAAGATAGCGCTGTAGTTGTAGTACCAACAGGCTGACGTACCGCTGCGCTGCGAACAGGCAAATCCGCTGAACTGATATGCGAGGAGTCTTTCTAGCTGAGCTGCTAACTAGGTGGTATGCCAAAGGGGAAGCTTCGAACGAGCTGAGCAGAAAACTGCTTCTATAATCAAAGATTTCGCATCGACACCGAGATCCAAGCCGGAGAACATCGAAGGGGCAGAGGAGGATGGCAGGGCAGGATCTTCTAAAGCAGCCTCTACTGGTACGAGTAGGGATGTCGTACTAAGGGCTAGTTTTGATGGAGATGCCCCTAGTTGTTAAATTTCTTTCTTTATTGCCTCGGGTAATAAAGTAGCTATCTCTTCTATCTTTCGAGAGAGCATAGGATTAATGCGTATAAAAGGTGGCCAGCGAGTAAGCAGTCCCCAACGCCATCAGCCAAGTCAACCAGAGAGTTCAAATTCAAATGCTTAACCCTGAGTTTCCAAAGCTTAAAGTCTTGCATTTCAGGCGAGAACATCTCGGGCAGATAGAAAGGCCTGCCTATCTATGTTATGTGTCTTGTCCCATTGTTTCGGATAAAGGAAGGAAGTGGAGTGAGTAGGTAATAGGGACATTCAGCTAAGAGGTATGCCAAAGAGAAAGAGCAAACTCAAAAGTTAACCTAACTAAATAGCATAGCCGAAAGCTAAGTATGAAAGTCAAATTCTGTATTCTGATACCTCTCGATCATTTAATGAGGATTGGGGATATTTAAACTTGTCCATAGAATGAGTTATCGGGTTGAGATTCTAACCTTTTCACAGCTAGAAAGCGAGTTGTTGGCTAAGCTAAGGCTTTGAGCTTGCAATCCCGAATGTAAAGGTAGATTGCTCAACGACGTAAACCAAGGAAAAGACTCAACCGAATCCAAATCTCCTTCATCTGCAATCTATGAACTTGCTAGAACCGACTCGACTGACTTTTCTGAAACCGAAGAGATAAGGCCAAGGTTTCCGTTTAACGTTTTACCAGTAAAATAGGCCTCTGGTCAATTTACTTACTGAAATTGTCGATCGAGACGATAAGGTCTTAGCTTTGATGAAGTAAGGGGTATAAATCTCTTATTGAAACATGTACAACCAATTGCTTTAGTTGTGAACTACTACGCTGCTGCCTTGGAAAAGCTAAGCTGCCTCCCCGAAGCAAAGACCAGAATAAACTGCTGGTGATGAAGAAGACTCCTCGGTTGTTGGGGAGGATCAATCCATCCCTTTATCCGCTATCGAGAGTGCTTAAATTGATTGAGCAGCACTTGAGTTCTAGGATCCGCTGTGACTGGTATAGAATCATCTGTGGGAAGAGAAGACCACGTAGCCTATGCTAAGTAAATAGATTCTGAGGCAGTAGAGGCAGGATCAGAGCCTTCTGTTCTTTTAGTCGGGAAAGAAGACTCGCTCGGTTGAAGGGGAAGCACATAAGTAATAGCTCGAAGGAAAGAAAGGATCAGACTTAGCTCTCCGCTCAAAGCCTAGAAAATGGGTAGAAACCTCAGGCTTGGGAATGATGAGGAGTTTGAGTCAATAGCTTCTTCAGAGGTCGATAAGCCTGAACTATTAGTTCCTGATTCTACGACCAATTCCCTTAAGCAATAGCCAACAGGTAGTTAGGTCCCAGGGGATAAAATGCTCTTTCTTCTCCCTGAGCTTCTTTATAGTAAGCTCGTCCCCCTCCTGCTTCTCTTTGAGATTGGGGCCCCCCTTTTTTTTCCTTGGGCCACTGCCACTTCGATAATTTGTTCCACGGTGAACTTCCCCCAAACTAGTGGGTTCTTGTCCTCCTTGCAAATGTACCGGCAGATGGTCCCCCATCCCTTATGGAATCTCACGTCGATGGCCCTTCCAGTCCATTCTGGGTAGGCTTTCCTGATGCGGCTCACAGCTGTTTTTTTAGTCGCATCTTCCGCCCATACCCCGATATGGTAGTGGACGCCTTTCTCATCATCGTGGTTTTCCGTCGCTAGCACAATAGACCAACACTTGAAGAGCTGCTTCATTCGATGTACTATCAGCTCCTTTTCCACTTCTCTCTTCTGCACGTGTATCATAGTAACCAGGCTTTGTCAAACCTCAGGGTTCCCTTTGCCAAGGTTCGGCTCTTAGGCTAGAAAAATAGGGAGCTATTTAGGTGCTATTACCGCGTAGTGGGCTTACCTATGGGGCTAGTTTACTTGTAGTACTCCTCATCAAACAAACAGACTTATCCAACTCGGGAGATAAGAGAGGGGGGAATGGGTGTATCATTTGATGACTTTGATTCCACATATGGGTATGTACTTTCATCCCCAACTGAAATGAAATCAGATGAATTAGTAGTCTTCTTCGAGTGCAAAGTGGACAGCTTACTATAGGGAATACCCGAATCTAGAGGAAGCAGCAATTGTTCCTTTTGAATGAGTTGAAGGGGGCATCCGCTTTATCTTCGGATTACTCAATGGCTAGAAAGAAAGAGGAGCTCTATCGTTTGCGGTTCTTTCATGCCGGGTCTCTTCCCTCCCCTTTCAAAAGAGCTAACTCTTCATTCGAGGAATACAGAAAGCGAAAAGAAAACAACAAGAAGCTGCCTCCTTTATTCCGGACTTGGGTATTCCGAAGGAGAATAAAATGCCGAGGAATCATCTGACTAATTTGGAAATGCAGAATTGGATCGTGTAATCGTAGAATCTTCTTCCACCCCGGAGTCTCAATCGGGTACTAAGCTGGCCGATTCCCCACAAAAACCAATAAACAAAAAAAACAGCCTATTCCGGCATAAGGGATGTTCGGAGTTCTAGCTCACCTTATCTATCTCCTGGGTACTCTCTTGCACGAGTAATTAGTTGCTTTCTACAGTACAGGGCGGGCAGTAAGGTTAGCAGCTTACTACTGGTTTGTTTTTTCGTAGGCAGGAGACAGGGGTTCTAATATCACTACTCCTAGGAAAAGGCTTTTAGGGTTGGCCCACTACTACTCCTAGAACGAGGGGATTACTTAAAATAGGACCAGGCAGACTCACTCTTGAACCTGTAAAATTGGCTTCCTTGATCTGATCTTTCTTATGTCTGCTCTTGTCTTGTCGCCTGAATTCAGCATACTCCATATCATCTTTGTCCTCTATGCTTGTTCCGAGACGGGATCGAGTCGCGACTCCTATCGGCATAAAGAACATCTGAATCTCAGTTCATTCAATTATTCCACTGTTGAAGTGATCATTCCCGAACCAGGACTCCCTCTTGGTATAACTCCTAAGGCATTAACGGGAAAGGGACCCATGTCTGCGACTGAGTCGATTCTTTCCTCATCTGAACGAAATCCTGGCTTCCATCGTCGGGCAATTAGGTAATGATCAGCTATTACCCATGGTCCGCCAGTAAGAAGAAAGTTGTAATCAGACAAAAAGGAGAACTTAAGACATTAGTATCCATTGTCCAGGTCTATGACTTGAATAGTGCCGACAATAGCCCAGATCTCTTTGAGACGATTACACAAGTAGGTATAACCCCACCGTTCTCCCAAGAAGCTTGATAATCAATGTCTGCCGCCACGCTTTCCTGATAGTTCTCTTCTCATCTTTCGTAAGCAGAACCCTAGGCTCTCCAAGACCTCGGTAAGTGTCAAGAATGAATCTTTCATTACAAAAACTGATCTTTTCATTACAGGTGGTATCAGTCCAGTTTTTTTTTTTGGTGAAAACAAGGAAGAATTAACAACTACTTATAACAATAGCCACGGGGATAGAAGACCCCCCTAGCGTCAGCATTAAGAATACTCTTCACTTCATCAGGTGGTGCAGGCAGCAACTCAAAATTATCATCAAGCTCACACGCAGCATTAGCCAACCAGTCTGCGCAAAAGTTCCCTTCTCGGTAAGTGTGTTGTAACTTGCATCTCCACTCTCGGTGCAATAACTGTCTAATATCAATAAGCAGGCAGCCGAGAGGATGAAACTTAGCATCACCATTCTTGATTAAATCAATAGCAATTAGTGCATCAGTCTCACATATAATATCCCGATAACTGCAATTCCACGCCACCAGCAAGCCTTGCCGAATCGCTTGCAGCTCAGCTTCAACATTGGAGCAAACACCTAAATGCAATTTGAAACCCATTAGCCAACTCCCAACAGCCGACCTTATTACTCCTCCAGCACCGGCTACTCCTGGATTCCCTTTTGCAGCGCCATCTGTATTCAATTTCACAATCGCATCTTCGGGCGGCACCCATCGAACTTGGAGATCTTGGCTGACCAACGGCTTATGATTAACAAGAGATTTCATCACTTCACCTGCTGTAACCATAATATTTGCCGTAAGAGAACTCTCATCCAAAGAAACATCACCTTCATTCATAACAAAGCCACATCGCCGAGTCCATATTCTCCAAAGCGTCACACCGAAAATTATCCTCCATTCAACTCCATCATGTAAAGTTCGCAAGGCTAAATTATCATCTAGCCATTGCATCAAGGAATCCGAGTTTAGAGGCTTACCAAAATAATCCCAAACCTTACGAGATGTAGGACAGTCTCGCAAAATATGAACAAGTGATTCCTCCTCCAGTCCACATAAATGACACTTTGGATCATTCCCCATGCCCCATGTCGCCCGAAGACTATTAGTGAGTAATCGACCCCGTCGCACTAACCAAATAAAATGTAACCAGCGAGCCGGAAGTGGAATCTTCCAAAACCAACTCCAATCTCCACCCAAAGGCACCATGTCGTCTTCTATTAAAGACTGATATGCAGATTTTGTAGTAAAAATTCCATTAGGCGAAAACTTCCAAATTTTCCTATCTTGAGGAGAGGAAACATTAGGCAAAGGATAACCTATAACTTTTAAAGCTAGTTCCATCGGCAACTCCAAAAAAATTTTCTCCATGTTCCAACCCCCACCATCCGTCATATAATCCAACACCAAAACACCCGAGCTCCCTGCATAGCAAGAATGATCAACTACATCCCTTAACGGTGTACTCAATAACCAAGGGTCAGCCCAAAACTTCACCCTACTTCCATTGCCAATGCGCCATTTTAGACCATTTGACAGTAACTTGCATGCCTTGATTAAACTTCTCCACGTATATGACCATGTTTGTGAGCCATGCTGCCTATCCTCAATAAAATTCCAAATGTCCTCTCCCACTCGATATTTAGCTTTAAGAAACCGTACCCAAAGACTGTCACTTTCGGTAATAAATCGCCAAGCTGTTTTTTGGATCAATGCTTGATTGTGTAATTCCATACGCCTCAAACTCAGGCCTCCCATTCTCTTCGGGCAGCAGACATCCCGCCAAGCTACAAGATGGACACCTCTCTTGTGTTCATTTCCGCCCCATAAAAATCGGTTGTTCATACTGTCAAGTAAGCTTGTAACATTCCTTGGTAATAACATTGTCATCATATGGTAAGAGGGAATTGAACTAGTCACCGAACCAACTAAGATGGCTCTCCCCGCCAAGCTCAAAAGTTTAGATTTCCAGCTAGTTAAGCGATTCTGAACCTTCTCCACAACATCCTTAAAAGTAGCTTTCGTCACTCTCCCATGAATCAAAGGCACACCCAAATATTTTCCTAAATCATCAGTGCTAGGAATACCCAACAAAGAACTCATTCGCCTATTGCCACCCCGCGCTTTAGGAGAAACAAAAATCTTAGACTTGTCAAAACTGATTTTAGCTCCCGATGCCATGCAGAATTCATCTAAGACTTCTTTAATTTTAATTGCCTGCGAATCATTTGCCCGACCAAAAAGAAAAAGATCATCAGCGAAAAATAAATGAGAAATACCAGGACAATTTCTTCCACACTTAATGGGCTTCCACGAACCAACCCGAACCTCTCGATCAATTAAATGACCCAGGCGCTCCATACAGAGAACAAAGAGATACGGAGACAAAGGATCACCTTGCCGTAAGCCTCTTTGTGGTTGGAAAGAGTTCAACTTCTCTCCATTCCACAAGACTGCCAATTTCGAGCTTTCCACACATAACATTATCAACCGCACCCATTTCTCAGAGAAGCCAAAATCCTTAAGCGTGTCTCTCAAAAAAGACCAACTTACTCTATCATATGCTTTCTCGAGATCAATTTTAATAGCCATCAGCCCATTCCTACTATTGCTTCGTCGAATAGTATGAATTAATTCTTGTGCAAGAATAATGTTATCAGTTGCATTTCTACCAGGGATGAAACTGACTTGAGTGGGTGCAATAAGATCACCAAGGAGGGGCCTGATTCTGTTTACAAGTACTTTGGTAATGACCTTATAAGCAACACAACACAGACTGATTGGGCGAAACTGATTTAAGTGTTCTGGGTTGTATACTTTCGGAATCAGAACTAGTAAAGTCTCATGCAAATCCTCCGGGATAACACCGTTATCAAAAGCATTGCTAACTACACTCCAAAGGGAGTCTTTAGTATTTTCCCAAAATCGTTGGAAAAAACCTGCATGGAAACCATCATTCCCCGGTGCCTTCCAAGGTTTCATCTGAAACAAAGCTTGTTTAACCTCGGTAATGGTAATACCAGCATCCAATGATTGAATCCGGTCAGTTGGCAAAACAGGACAAACTACATCAAGTCGCGCCAAACTCAAAGTATTATCGACAGAAAAAAGACTAACATAATAGGCAGAAACCATAGCTTTGAGGCTTGCAGGTGTAAGAACCCATTCCCCATCATCATTTTTCAGCATGGAAATCTTGTTTCTGCGCCTTCGGCACACAGTAGAGAGATGAAAAAATTTAGTATTCTTTTCTCCTTCTTTGTACCATTGTACTCTGGATTTCTGAAACCACAACAATTCCTCTTGTTCCAAAATCTTGTTATATTCCGACACCAATTCTTGCTCTAGAGCAATCAACCTGGGTGAAGCTGATCTTGCTAAAGCTTTTTGTACACCAAGAACCCGTGCCCTCAATTCCTTTTTGCGTTCAAAAATGTTACCAAAAACCTCATCAGTCCAGTTAGCTTACATTCATCATGCGCTTTCGCCAAGATGTCGACGCGGTCAGCTCCGCGACTTGTAGGCTTCTTCATCGCCACATGGAAGGTAAGCGAGCAGCAGATTACCACCCTTCAAAAGCCAGCTAACCACCTTTGAAAAGTCCAAAGAGCGCAGACTAGCCACGGAACGGAACCTACGTCTCGGATTAGTTCGTTCTTTGTTATGGCAAGTCTTGTCGAGAGTCGATGCTAAGGAGAGGTGTGAATTAGTTCGCACATTATTCGAACTCTCTAGAATCGATTCCATTAAATCACTATAGTATGCAATCGACGCTTTCCAGAGCGTCACCGATCCACCGATAGCAGGCAGTTGGCACACATAGGGTGAAGGTTCAAGCAACTTTCTATTATTTCGGTGGGAATGAATTTCTTTCACCCGTAGAAGATAAAACCCTTGTCTTACCTCTCGCCCTTTACCTTTAACCTATCGCTGTTGGTTGAAGAGTTCCGCTTCCTTACTTGGCGGTTAGGGAGTGCAGACGATGAACTATGGAATGCCGACAACCGCCCTTTAGCCCGACTCGCTGCCTATGAGAAATCCCGGGAATGAAATAGCAGATTATGATTAGTCAACAGCAAAGTAAAAGCGTGTTTCACCAGCTTGAGCTAATATTCCCCATTGTCCCCAATAAAGAACGGATTCGAAGCAACTTTGGCGCCATAGAATTTCTTTTCTTTTTGGGCTAAAAGTTGGGGATATATGATAGGACGGTATTTCAACTACCTTTCCTCTTTGACTATCGGCTCACCTCGTTAGACCCTTATGAGACTCGAAGTTATCTATTTCGAATTTAATTTCTTACCCGAAAAGCCTTACCCCATTCGTCCTCTTACTTCGACTTGCGTCCACGCTTCTTCGCCGCTACTAACGGGGTCTCCCTAATGAAAGAGTCCACCACCTAATCCTCGGGAAATCACTTCTTTGAGCTACCATAAGAATACACATTGACTTAGAAGCATCCTCCGGGCAGCCAGCCAGGCAGCGTCACCGCCGGGCCGCAAACAAGCACGGCCGCATAACCGCATGGCCCAACATCCAACACAACACAACAGACTAATTCCTAATTTTTATAAACTGACCGAGAAAAGCGGCCTCAACACGAATCAGAACCGGGAAAGCTACTACATGAATACTAAGGGTGGAAATATGGAACCGGAGAAGATACATAACTCTCAAACCGGACACGACCATATTCATAATAGACCTCTAAATACCATAATGAAATCTCCAACAAGTGTTATATAAAATAAATATTCCCAAAAGTAATATATAATCTCTCACGCAGTTAGTACCGCCTCGTCCTCTTACTTTGCCCGCTAAAGCCTGCCTAAGAGCCTGTGGGCTCCGTTTCGTTGTAAACATCATCGAAGAAGTCCAGCGACTCAAAGTCCCCCAAGAAAGCCAGGAAAAGGTTTAACGGTCGGGTATTACATTATGTCTGTGCGTGCTAGGCTAAGCTCAGTCGAAGTTACATTATTTGGAGATTCAAGTCCGAAGCTACTTCACTCTAATCGTGCTTCTTGTGCGGGTATCGGTCCCATACGAGAGGCGGTTTTAGGTGATCCAGTAGAGGTGCTCCCATACGGATACATGCTATCCGGTTAACTTGTAGGAAAGACAGGGATTTTTGATTGAAAGTAGGATCTCAAATCTTAAAAGTTGGCTATTTTTCATGATCCCCCCGAGTTAAATACTGATAGTGGCTAAACTTCGCGTAAAGGCGCACCTCTAAAGCCCATATATTGGACTCCAAGTTTTCCGCTAGGTCTGTCGGGTACGGATCCAACCAATGCTTCGATTCCATTATCTTGTCTGTTAATCTCGATCGATTAACTAAGTGAGGGAAGCTTTGTTCATTTCACAGGCAAAAGGGAAGGACCTAGAATCTATATCGAAGAAAGAACCCCAAGTCCGCTCTCAAAGGCCAGTCCGGAGTCGCCAACAATGCGAGAAAATAAAGAAAGTCCTTCCGATTGTGTCAGTGTTCAGTTAACACCATTCCCCTCCCTTTCCGGTAGAGAAAAAGTGTGTGGGTTCGGAGCGTAGAGAGTCTATTTCTAGAGGGAGTGAATCATACTTGATAATGGCTCACTTCCGTTTATCTCGCCCTGCTTTTCGGTGCGCTTTTTTAGTTTTTTAGAAATTTCATAAGAGAAGAAATAGAAGGCATACTAGTAATCGATTTTTTGGACATTCGTGATCGAACTTAGCTTAAGACTAAGCGCCTACATAACCTTCCTTCCAGACCAAGAAAATAAGGTATCAGATCTATGTAGTTCTCGGCCCCTTTTTAAATTTCTCAGTTCCTAGAAAAGGCCCATAAAGAAAGACCAAAAAAGTACATCTGAGTCCGTCCCAGTCCCTTTCCCGGCGCCGCTCCCCCCTTTCCTCCCCTTTTCTTTTGTTTTCCACACCCACCTTACTTAGGCTTACCGGTAAGCTCTCGGATCTCGGTTTTCAGGAAATTAGGATCCTCTTGTAATCTTTTTATAAATTCGCGTAGGATAGCAGGATCTATTTCATCATTTAATTCTAGGTCTTTCATTACGCTATGGGCGCTCTGGTGGTATTGTTGAATAGACTCTGGGAAAAGTCTCGAAAGAGGAGCTTTGAAAGCTCTATCCGTCTCAATACGGATGCGCTCCTGGATTAAGGAGTGAATTTCTCCACGTAGTGCCGCCGCAGCAATCACATCCGGGTTTTGGTTATTTTGGGGCTGCTGTACCTCAACTTCAACCTGATCTGGTTGGGGCACATACGGGGCGGAAGGGCCGGCATTGGAAGGCCCAGCTCCAGCTTGTTCCCTCGGAATCGGTTGATTCACCGACGAGGTACTTGTAGTACGCCCGGAATTGGCCGACTCTTCCAAATCCGAAGTGTACATAAGACCAAGTGAAATCAAAGAAACTAGTGAACTCATCATTAAAGAGATACAAATAGGTGAAAATTCTTCTTTCATGTGATTCTTTTTTTCTTTGCCCCTCTTCCTGTTCTATTGATCAAAAAAAAAGATTACAATACTCATTCCAAACAAACTTCTATTCCCTACGATTTTGAACCTTAGCGCTCGTTGATCAAAGTAGCGTCGAAGAGTATGAATTCAATTGTCTCAACCTTTGTCGTACAAAAGACGGTTACCGACTATCGCGAGATCATTTCGACCTACGCTAGGCGATAGCACTACTGGTCGTCTTCCTTCTTGATCAAGATTCCAAGATCCGCAACTCACTCATATGAATTCCATTTCTATACGATATTTTTTGATGCATGTTCTTCTTATGCATCTGCTTTAGGGACCGGAAGTGTTATCCAACTCGATAGTTCTAGAAGAAAAGCAGCTATCCCTCCCCGAATCTAATGTAATGGTTTGAGCTGCTCCTGCTGTTGAATAAGTTTCAGGTCTTGCAGTTGCAGAACCTCTCGCTCTTTCGAGAACAACAATAGGTGCCTTTTTCATAGGATTCGAAATCGAAAACTTTGCATTTCATATAGCTGTCAAAGCTTACTTTTTTAACTATAGGCAAGTTCATAGATTCCTTTCTACTCCTTCGTATTACTCAACCGCTAGAAAAACGAAATCAGAAACAAAGGGAGAACAAACCTTATCCAATGACTTGGCGGATTCACATTCGTAGGAAAGGCCTAGCAACTAGAAAGTCAACCGGGAATGCAAAAGGAGAGCAGCTCACAAACAAGGTTCCAGCAGACGGGTTGCCTTTACTCCCAGATCAGCCTACTTAGATAGGGATGGGGGAAGAAAAGGTGGAGTAGTATACCCCGCCCGCCTCTGAGAAAGCAGCTTTTTCATCAACCGAAGGGGCTAGGATGTACTCGAAATCTCACCATCCGCATTTACTGCCCTTCTCAAAAAATAGGAGGGGGGTAGCTATGCGACGAAGTAAAAGTAATAGATTTAGATCGGAAGCAACGTAAAATAAACCAAATTTGATACCCGAATATTCGGTTTGATACCCTGCTACTAATTCTTCCTCTGCTTCTGGTAAATCAAAGGGTAATCTCTCACATTCTGCTAGAGAAGAAATTAATTAGAAAAACGATAAACCCTATTGGCTGGCGCCACAAATTCCATCCCCAAAAACCATATTTTGACTGTGCCTCAACTATATCAACTGTACTTGAACTGTTAGATAATTATAGTCGATGATAACATCACTCTTTCCATCGCTAGTCCAAAACCGTACATGAGGTTTTCACCTCATACGGCTCCTCGCGAGTCGCAAATAAATTGTTGGACTAAATCACTATTATTTATCTTGTTATGTTTGTAGAATAGATAGAGAAAAAAATGAATTGGAAGGTCCAAAATTATACCAATGGAATTCTGTCTGCTACACTATGAAGAATAAAAAAAGTGCTTCTGAATTGATCTCGCCCCTTAAAAATTTCAATTTATATTTGTTGAGTAATAACTTAAGCCTTCAATAAAATACTTGTTGTGGGAATATCAATAAATATTTCAACCCATTGTTTTGATTACGAAAAAATGAAACATTACATTAGCTCATAAATCATGACACGAATTAGATCTCTCTCTATATATCAAAGAAAGAATAAAAAAAAATTTTTATTCTTTATTGTTTCTTTTTCGTTCCTATTCTTCTTTCTGATCTGAGAAAACCGCAAATGGGGCTTAAACTAAAAAGTAGTAAAGGATTATTTCGTTTCTGATAGTTATTACTTTAATTGGTGGATAGGAGCATACTCTGGATCGGAATCGTGGGGAGTACTGCCTACTCATTTCTACTAATTTAAAGCCCCAATTAGTATTCTTTTTATGTTATCCATAAATATCCTTTCTATATAATTTACATAATCTCCATTACTAATCCTTTGTGTATTTTGGTGTTCCTAACCATCCACTCATTTTTTTTGTTCAATCCCCCGTTCGGCAATACATGTATGGGAATCCATACAAAGGATAGCGAAAACTCTATACGGTTGATCTTTTGAGCCCGCTTCAAGCTAGGTTGACTAATCAACCCGTCTTGGGGTAAAGGACGAACTTCTTCCACTTATGTTTTCTTCCACTTAACTCTTGTACATAGGAAATGGGACTTTATTTTTTTGTTTAATTTACTGCTAATTTATAAGCTGCTTTCTTTCACTCATATATAACTATCCAATTTAGTTTATCAACCTGAAGGATAATAAAAAACGAAGATATCTATTCAATTTATTTTCTAGAACAAAAGGAATAGGGAAAAGAAAAGTTTCTATTTCAACGAATCGCACATAGAGATATTGATAAAACACATAGAGTTAGTGGTATTTCATAACTAATCGATTGAGCAGCAGCTCGTAAACCACCTAAAAAGGAATATTTATTATTTGATCCATATCCTGACATAAGAAGTCCAACAGGAGCAATACTTGAAATGGCAATCCATAAAAAAATACCGATATTGAGATCGGATAAAATAAGGTGATAGCTAAAAGGAATTACTGAAAAACTTAGTAAGATGGATATGACTGCTATAGACGGTCCAATACTGAATAAACGAGTGTTTCCTCTAGATGGAAGAATATTCTCTTTAAAAAGCAGTTTTGTTCCATCTGCTAGAGCTTGAAGAATTCCCAAAGGACCGGCATATTCAGGCCCAATACGTTGTTGTATTCCTGCAGATATTTCTCTTTCTAACCATACAATTACTAGTACGCCTATTGTGATTCCCAATACAAGAGTCAAAATAGGGACAAACATCCATATGATCCCATAGACCTCTTTTAAAGATTCCAGTTTGTAAAAGGAATTGATATCTTCTACTTCTGTTGTATAAATTATCATTTCAACGATCAACTTCTCCCATAATGATATCTATGCTACCTAGTATCGTCATAATATCAGCCAATTTCATTCTTTTAACTAACTGAGGAAGAATTTGCAAATTGATAAAACCCGGCGGGCGAATTTTCCATCTCCAAGGAAAACCACTTTGATCCCCTATTAGAAAAATTCCTAATTCTCCTTTTGGGGCTTCGATTCTCGCATAAAGTTCTTGTCTCGGTAATTCAAACGTGGGAGAAGGTTTTTTACTAATGAATCGATATTCAAAATCATTCCATTCTGGATCCTTTTCTCTATCAAAGCATCGGATTTCTAAATTCTCATAGGGACCCCCCGGAATTCCTTCCAGGGCCTGTTGAATTATTTTTATGGATTCCGTCATTTCACTGATTCGGACTAAATAACGAGCTAATGAATCTCCTTCTTTTTGCCACTGAATTTCCCAATCAAATTCGTCGTAACACTCATAATGATCGACTTTACGAAGATCCCATTTGATTCCAGATGCTCGTAACATTGGGCCGGATAAACCCCAATTTATTGCTTCTTCTCCACCAATAACACCTATACCTTCAACTCGTTCTAAAAAAATAGGATTTCGCGTAATAAGTTTTTGATATTCAACAATTCCTGTTAAAAAATAATCGCAGAAATCCAAACATTTATCTATCCAGCCGTAAGGTAGATCAGCCGCTACTCCTCCGATACGAAAATTATTATGCATCATTCTCATACCGGTGGCAGCTTCGAATAGATCATATACTAATTCTCTCTCTCTGAAAATATAGAAAAAAGGGATTTTCCTGGATCCGGGAAAATAGGATTCTGGTGAACCAATCCCCAACTGGAACGTAAGAGCATTTTACTTTGATTCCACCGCTTGAATCTCCAACTGAATGTACTTAATGTAAGAAATAATCGTTAGAAAAGACTTCGAAGCTTGGCTCCACCGATTGCTCTAAGTATGTCATTCTCAGGTGCTGTGCTGTTAAAGCTGTTTTCTACTTCTGTTGGGGACAGCACTTGACTTTTAGGATTTCCATTCACTTGCATGTCACTTGTCTGCAACCTTGAGATGATAACCGGAATAGACAAAGCAACCAGCGGACAAGTCATGACCCGCTGAGTCTACTAGCGCTGTTGGATAGAGGACCACGTAGCTAGCTGAGACAACCAGTCTCGAATTTGAATCTTTTCTTTCTTCGGGTTCGTTTTCAATCTCGGGAAATGCTTCTTTTCTTGTTGATGCGAGATTCCGATAATCGGATTTGCCTTGAATTTCAATAAACGAAAAAGAGGTACCCTCTAATCCCTCAGGCTTAACACGGATGGTGCCTCGAAAGGGAACCCTGGGCGTTGATTCTGCTTCCGCGTCTTCTGTCTAAAGGAAATGGTGTCTCCCACTCCACGCAACTAGCTATTTTTCTAGCCGTTGAGTAATTCGAAGGGGGCGAAGAAAGTGACAAATGTAGGTAAGGCAAAAGGGCTTCCAAATACCTACTCCCGAATCACTGTCATGGGAAAGATGGATGGAGGGTACGGATCCAACCAAGCCAAGGTAGGGTAGGCATGGAGCACCAGCCAAAGAAAGGATTAATGGCTCACGATCGCTGTTTATAGGCATTCTTCCTCATTCCGCGAAGATGTTCGTTCCGCCATTTACATTGGGGATGGGGTTTTCTTGGGCAGCTAGCGATTCTAAGATTATGGGCACCCGATCGATTAACTACTGAAATGTGAAACTTCTTAGCGTCATTGAGATCCTTGTGTTGTCAATCGGATCTTGCTTGACTTGATTCGACTCGGGGGTAGGACTATTAAGAAGGAGGCCTTGCCTTATAAGTTGCTTTCACTTCTGCGTCTGCCGTTGAAGGTTTTCCCGTCTTTGAAGCTAGATTGATTCTCTTCGAGTTGCTTTACGCTTTTCAATTGTAGCGGTTGGGACTTACTCCTTGCTTTTTCGAGCTTGCGGTATGGTACTAGTTAGTTCCCCCGCTGGCCTACATGAGGTGCGGTGGTAATGGAAACACAACTATTTAATCTAGCTTTTGAGTTGAGCCATAATGGCAAAGATTGAATCTCGCCTAGCCTGATTTGATTGTCCCGCCCTTTCTTATACGTATAGGTTTCGGATTAGCTTTGACTTTGATTCCACCGCTAATGCGGAAGTGGTTGGTTTGCTGGGATAGCTTCTGTAATCTGGAATGCCTGTCGATTCAGTATGGGTTGAGTAGATTGTCGATAGATAGAGGAAGGAAAGACCAGGGGACGCTGCTATTTCAGCTGGTAAGAAGGGCTATAGGAAGACTGGCTGACGAGCATAGTTATAGTTCACCAGTAGGGAAGTACTTGATTTGGAAGCCCCAAAGACTTACTAAGAGCGCTTTCTTCCCTTGTCCGCGTTGTTGTAGATGGGTTTTCTGGTGAGATTTCGAGTACAGCCCCTACTTCCCAGAAATAGGAGGGTTAGCTTTTATGAAGTAAGCCAAAACCAACCTCCTAAGCTGGAGACTTATTAAAATCAGCCAAACAATCATAATCTCTGCTACTACCATCTCTGCTCTTCTTAACTAACGCCTTTGATCCTCTGCCTGTACCTCCTCTCTTTACACCCCAGACAGCTCGACTACTACCTTGACTAGTAGAACGTGTAGTAGCAGCCCTTGCATTTCTTTTCCATTTTCTGCTCCCAGAATTAGTTACTGAAGCCACTGATTTCAATTGAAACTCAACATTCTTCGGCCCATGTTCCTCTTGGTCCTCATTTTCAACCAATCTGTTTTGCACTTTGGGCTCTAAGCCCACACCCAAATTAGAATTTACTTCAACTCCCTCCATATCTTCATTTAAATCATTTTGGACTCTAAAAGATTTCCTACGTGAATTATCTCCATCAGCAACCGAGATATTCTCCAAAGAATCCGCTTGCTTGTTAGCTACCAATCCCAAATTATCAGCCTGAAAATCAGGCTTCTCCTTGATCATGGCTCTTTCCAAATTCGACGCCAAATCAGCACCTTTCCTTGGTACCACGGACTCTTCCACATTCAACTTTCCCTTCCCTTCCACGGCACCATCCACCGGAACAATTTGATTTTGCCTTTCACGACCAGATCGATTCCTTTCCGGCAAGTCACTTCCCCTCGTAAAACTAATACCAGGACCATCGAATTTTGCAAGATTCGAGCGAGGTACCTCTGCTCGGAGCCACGGACCATATTCTCGAACAACTTTCCCAGTCTCCCTCTTCATGGAAATCGCTTTATCACACTCACTCTCATGGTGGCTAAGACAGCCGCATACATAACAAAAATCCGGTAGGCGTTCATACCGAAAACTGACTAAGAGCTTTCCTGTCTTAGGGACCGTTAGCATCATACCTCGCCTGAGTGGTTTATTGACATTAAGCCGTACTCGAACACGGAGGAAACGTCCCCAGGCCACCTTATCACCACAGGTTTCAACTTCCTCCACCGTCCCCATCGAAGCCCCTATCAACTCAAAAGGAATAGTTGATGTCGATGAATCCCAATCAATCCCTTTCATACCATCAACAACCTTATTACAGGATGAATCTGATTCACTTCCTCACAGAGCACAGAGAAGGAGATGGCATCAAATGGGACAAGCAATTGAACTGCAGACATAGTAAAAGAATAGGCTAAGCCCTCACTGCATTCACTCCTCTGTCGGCAGCGCTATTCCTCAAGCGCTGTGGGAGGGATATCCTCTGTTTGAATTAAGACGAAGCAGTCTCCTAATCGCTAAGCATTTCTTGGGCTCGAGAAGGGGGCTATTTAGACATTAAAAGACGAGTACGAGTTAGCAGGGCTGTCAGCATCCTTCAGATTAAAAGTAGCAGTAGGGCGGCCTTGGCTTGCTTACCTGGAATGAAAGACAGAGAAAGGAAGGCAACGAAGTTGGTACCGCTTTGCCTTGCTTGGCACCTTTCCTTCGCTTGCTTCCTTGCATGGACAGCTACCAAGCCTTACCTCTTGACTTTCCTTCGGGTAGACTAAGAGCTCTTTCTTCAATAAAGGTTTGGAACCTTCTAGGAACTGAATCGCTAGAAAGATCTCTTCTTTCGTCCAAGTAGGCCATAAACCAAAGCTTTGATCGCTGTGCTTTCCCCTTATTGTTAGTCTTCTTACCATACACCACTTCGAATGGTGACTTCCCCCCTTTCTTAACATAGGCCGATTTACATCGTTTTTATAGGCAAACTCTGCAGTTGTAAGAACTTATTCCCACTTGCTCGGTCTCCCTTGCACTAAGCTCCTCAGCAAGTCTTCCAGTAAACCGACGACTGGAGTCTGGCCGTCCTGAGTGATAAGCACTGCTAAACCTCAGTTCAGTGCCTAATCTCTTCCGTAGCACCCTCTATTAGGGGGCAGACTGGTGTCTTGATCGGACGTAATGCTCCCCGGCGTGGTTTCTCACCACCTAATGATGATATCATATCACGATCATGAGGTAGCCCGGTTCGAATTCCATATGCGGATTCTAATTGAAATCAAAAACAACCCGAAGCTTATTTAGTTCCAGATGATGCAAAGCCAATTCTAATTCCGGATCCAATCCCATCTCCCGACCTATACCTTTAACTTCTTCAAATGTAGATTTGCCCGAACTTATTTAATAAGGCGAGATGGAGACATCCCTGGAACCCAGGAGCGAAGCTTTCCCTCCTGAGACTGGCCCACAAGAATCCATTTCAGGATTAGAACCTGCAATACAAAGACTAACCATGGGGGTCACTGAAGCTGCTGAATCGACCTCTGAGAAAGAAGAAGAACAAGAACAACTGCGGTATCAGAACAAACCGCCGTGGCTGCACCTGTCAAGTTACACGATCTTTCTGTTTGCCCGCTTTGATTAGGCTTTATTCCCGAGCGCTCTTTTAAAATGCTCTGGTGAAGCTGGTCTAAATGAGCCTTACCTTATTAGTAAAGCTTCGGCCCTGCCTTTCTCTTTATAATCGGCATCTTTTGATCGTTTCTTCACTGTCATAATGGGACCACCCTTCTTTTCAGAAAGATTGTTCGGTGCAGCTGCGACTGAGTCGAAGCTTTCGCAGAATTCCTCATTTGATCAATAATAGGAAAGAAGAAGCTTCAAAGTGGTTGAATTCAATATGGCCAGAACTACCCAATCTGTCCTAACCGGGATGCCAAGCAGACCCATATTGATATTGATCAAAAAAGAGATTGTTGAGATCGCGTGAGTGATCCATGGATCATATCGATCGGGACTAAGTTAGTAAGGCAGCCTGAGGTAAATAGGGCTCGATAGCTGCTAGAACTAGGGGTCTCTTTCGAGCGGGTTGGGAAATTAAACGAATAGGGACGAGAGCCTTTCAAGGAGTGCATTCTGGGCAGGACGACTTCCAATTCAAGGGTGTAAGTAGGGTCGAACCGTCCGAATGGGGATCCCGGGTTTTGGGATTGAAGGGTATATGGTCTTGTCAGAGCCTTGCCATGGGGAAAGGCAATTTTAATTACACATATGAAAGCCCTAGAAAAGACCTATTTCTTGACCTAGAACCCTATCCCTATAAACAAACTGCTTGTATAAAGGACTGCTGGAAAAGAGACTGCTAGAAAGGCGGAAAAGTAAAGGCTTTCTAACTAACTTTCATCCCTACTTGCCCTAGATCCTTTTGCCCACTCGCTCGCTTAGGAATGCATGAAAGGGAAATAAGACTGAAATTGGGCACACTTCCACTCCAATTTTTTATACTTTTACTATTACTACTAGAATGTAACCATGGGATCTCCTAAAACTGAGAATTCCCCGCTTTAGAACCCAACCCGATCATAAGTAAGTGCAGGCTCCGGACAAAAGAGTTTGAGAAAGATCTACTAGCCGGTCATCTGGAGGGCAATTCCTACTCGCTGCCTGACAGTATAAAGAGAAGGGAAAAAGCAGGCTCCTTTAGGAGAGGAGGTAGAAAGAATATCCTTGAATAGCCCTTAACCCGTTAAGACACCTTAGGATTTTTAGACAAGGTCTTACTGGTCTGCCCCTTATACACGTCCTCTTATCCACGTAAATATATCCATTATTCTTCGTCCTAAAACCCACTTTGTATAACCTACTCGCCTAAGGAACGGAGTTTGTCGCACGAGGAACTGTCTTTCAGGCCCTAAAGGACTTAAAGACTTTCAAACGTTGGCCCTTGTTGGCTACTTTGCTTTTTCTTCTTTCACTCCTCAATTCAGGCAGTGAGCTTTCTTTGCCAAAGAATATGTCTTACGTGGTTACTCCGATTAAACCATGGGGAAGGTGCGAAGAAGGTGCAATAGTAAGTTGGGGTGATAAGGAATCTATTCTTCTATGAACTTTGCTCTAAACTTTCCTGAGTCATGGGATGGCTCACGACTGAGCAATGCTGCTAACCTCTTATCTAGCGGTGCAATGGGGACTGCGATAGACCGATGCCAAGCAAAGCAATGCTACCCGAATCTCTAAATAAACAGAATCTTTTCCGGTTAACTTGCTATTATGTTATGAATCTGCTTGAGCGAATACCTCATAAGAGAAATGGCTTTATACATACCTGCTCTTTTTCCGATATAGCTCCCTTTCGATTTCCAGGGGTTTTTCATTTCATCTGACTTGGTTGATGAGTGATTTCTGGTATTGCCCAGTTAGTACGACAACAATTCTATCACCCTCGGGTTCGAATCGGTAGAGTCTCCCAAAGAGGAAAGAAAGTATCTGCGCGGGGGAACAAGCTTTAGCGCTGACTTTAGAAACGACAGGGGAACAAGCTCACATTCATTCCTAACTAGATAGCAATCAGAGGCTGTGGTTCCTTCCCTTGGGCCGGTCCTTTCCTTTCAATCATGCTCTATATTCGGGTTCGGACTCGGACATGAGGTATTGGGTTTCTTTCTTTATTTTTGTATTCACCTGTCTGTTTTATTAAGCCTGTGCCTAAAGACCCTATCTCTCTAATGGATCGAGATCTTAGTCAGACCTATAAAACTTCTGTGCTGTTCCTGGGAAAAGGTCCTCTGACTGAGCCCATATCCGCATGATCAGATCCTTCTAGTTCGCCTGCTATACTCTTTCTACTCAGTTTGAGAAGTACGGTGGAAGCGAATAGACAAGGAGAACTACTCTTGATGCTGACCCATTCGGTAGGAACTCGCCGAAAGGTAAGCCCCTAATTTCCGAATGTAGCCACCCTATAGAACAGATAGAATGTTCCATTTCTGTAAAGCTTTGTCCCTACGCCTTTGAGGCAGACGCAAATCCTGAAAGCAGATTGTTAAGTTTCAAACTCACCTCGCAATGAATGGCTTGCTTGGTCGTCCTGCATCCTACGTTGGAGCTCCGTTCGCCTAAGGGAACAACCTTGAAGGAAATGTGCAAGAAAAATACCAAATCTCTATTTTTTTTCTTCTATCTAAAGCCCATTTCTTATTGTGTGACATTGCTCGCTTCATCTGATGAAAGAGGAGAGTTGACTAAGTAATGGCATCGAACTCTCTCTTCCATCTATCCTTGCTAAACCAGAGAGTTTGAAAATGCCCAGAGTTTCGTCCCCTTCGCCTAGCGGCTCATCTACTTCGTCTCCAACAGCCGAGCCAAAGGAATCTCAGTCTGATACTGAAACTAGAAAGTCAGCTTATCTGGATAGACTTCGGTATCTAATAATAGTAAGCGATGCAAGTGACGGGAAGAGAGTTCTTGCTGCTAAGTATTCAATTTTCGAATTGATAGTAGATGGTTCTCCTTTTGAAACCGTTACTAAACCAAGGCCCAGACAGCCTAAGTGCGTAGAGTCGCAAGTTCAACAGCGCTAAGAATCTAGCCTAGCCTTTCTGTCACTTCTGATAATTCTAAGCGTCTAGGAAGGCTAACTACTTCTCTTAACTCTAAAACCCCCGAAAACGAGCTATTAAAGAAAGCTCTTAAGGAGAGGATCGGAGTTGAAACTCTCAAGCTAGACCAAAGATTCCTCCCATCCCTTAAAGCCGGTTGAGCCATCCCTTAAAGCCGGTTGAGAAGTTGAGCTACTGATCTCCGAATCTTCATTTACTGCTCGCGATTAACTCTTTCGACTCACCCACATCTTACATGAGATGGCTGGCTTGATCTTCACTTGAATTTCTTTAAAAGAAAGAAAACTCCTCAAAGCCTTCGTTCGCACCTTTCTTTGTTATTCGAATCTTGGCATAACAGCCATCTCTGCCCGAGACGTATGATCCCCATTACTAAAATGTGAACATCGAAACGATAATCGAAAAGGGAGAAGGCCTTAAAAGTAACGACAGCAGAGTGAACGGATGCCAAGGAATCCCGCTCCCACCAATAAGGTCTATCGAGCCTAGTTTGAGAAGTATGCGCTACTAAAGTAAAGTATGAAAAGAATGTATAATACGGGCCCCCATTGTTATATAGCACGTCGGCAATCGACGAGCGAAAAGTACTCAACTTGCGCGGAGCTACTGAAGGAAGCCCGATTACGCTGCTGGGCTTTACTTTCTCTTTTCTATATCTGTCAGAGAAAGCTTGGAAGCCCGAAGCCAACCTTTATCAGAGTGAGCGGTACCGGTCTTGATTTGATTGAACTAGGCCTTTCCATAACTAGAGGAGGCAGACTTTTTCCTCAAAGCTTAACAGCTGGATCGAGAAAAAAAAAGCCTTACGTTCGGACCTAGCCTAGATTGGAACTAGTCCTTTGCCGAACTTATTCCAATTCTAAGAGTATTCTCAATCTTATTGTATATCAAGTAGTGATTGAATTAATATCATATAGAAGTATGGAATGAGTGTTCATAAGATTCTCTTTTCTATGAATAACTATCATACTAGTTGCGCTTTAAAATAGGGCTTTTAAATGCTTCTTTTAATGTGTTCGATGAGAAATCAATCACCTTAAGGATTCATTCTCGTTCTCAATAGGGCTTGTAAATGGCCTCTGTCTTGATCATTCGTCGCCTTCGTCCTCTTTACTCCACCCCGCTGTGCCATGTCACCATTCACAAGTGTCAGTAGCGGAACGAATTAGTAGGAATCTTCCTCGCTCCGTGTACCATCCGTAAGAAAAGTACAATTATAGACTCTTCTTAGATTATAGGGAGAAAGAAGAAGGAGGTCTTGAATCGAGTTGCTAACTATATAAATCGTGAATGAAAAAGAAAATCTCCTCGTGACGATCATTCTCAACTTGAGATCGACGAAAGTGCAAAATTAATGGGTGCCGGAGCTGCTACGCAACTTTGCTCAGCTACTTATTCGCTTCCCTACGCTTCGCCGACTACTTGATCGTACTCTTCTCCTCTGATTGCATGTTGTTCACTGGTTGCCTTGGGTTCCAGTAGACAAAAAACATCTGGTTTTTCTATAATGAGAAGTTCTTTGTAATTGCGTAAGAAAAGACTGTTCCCCGTTCCTCTGCAATTCCATGTAATGATCTTCATCAACATATGGGAGAGTTGGAGGTGTTGTCCTGCTGAGCAGGGAAGTCCACTTGCATATTAGCAACCACTAAGTCACTCTGATCATCCATATCCATCTTAGAACCCGTGTTAGGAGGATCACTCAGATGCTCTTCACCCCTCCCTTTAGGAGTCTTCACCCCTGCCTGGACCAGTTCAGAGTTATTGATAATCTCCATGGGAACCTGCTCGGTTGAAGCTATGGAAGGCGACTGTCCCGAAGTGATAAGTGCACTGGCTTGGTAGTCTTTAGAAACATCAACGTTAGGACCAGTAGTCCTGGGCAGTGTATTATTAGGTCTCAAATTTGGTACAGTCTTATTGTTCTCCTTTGGCTCAGTTGTCCCAACAGAATTAATTTTGTCCAAAGGTTCATTAGGCCCAGTCAATATCCCTTCATTCTCCTTTACCACGTCTGAATTCTGCCCCCTCTTCTCTTACGAGATTTCGAAATTGCCATCACCAAATCCTTCGTAGAGTTCGCTCACCTCTACTGGGACCGATCCCCGGGAGGTAAGAAGAGGACGAAGTAGCTGATTAGGCGAAGTGTCTTTAGAGAGCGTAGCGGAATTCTTCGTCTTCGTCGCTGTGCTTACATCTTCAAAGCCTATATTATCACCGGCTTCGTCCCGTTCCTTTACTGGGTATAGGTTTTGCAGAGCCTTTCCTAAACCATTTCACCGTCCTACCTTATAGCCTTCTGGTAAGCGCTTATTCCATGAAATAGCTATTCAAAGAAGGGGACGTACCAACCGGTGTGGGGACTCTGATCGGAACAAGCATCTAAGTCAAAGCAACTGAAAAGGATATAAGCGGACCAAGAATGGAAAGAACCTTTAAACCCAGTGGGTTCTTCAGT